CTAGTAGTGAAAACAAGAATGCCAGTATAATAACTAGCACGAATGGTAGTGATTTAACTTCAAGTTCTAATGATCTCGAGGTAACTCAAAAATACAGGCATTTGTGGGTTCAATGCGAAAATTGTTATGGATTAAATTATAAGAAATTTTTTAAGCCAAAAATGTATATTTGTGAACAATGTGGATATCATTTGAAAATGAGTAGTTCAGATAGAATCGAGCTTTCGATTGATGCAGGTACTTGGGATCCTTTGGATGAAGACATGGTCTCTCTTGATCCCATTGAATTTCATTCGGAGGAGGAACCTTATAAAGAGCGCATTGATTCTTATCAAAGAAAGACAGGATTAACTGAGGCTGTTCAAACAGGCACAGGTCAACTAAACGGTATTCCTATAGCAATTGGGGTTATGGATTTTCAGTTTATGGGGGGTAGTATGGGATCCGTAGTAGGCGAGAAAATCACCCGGTTGGTCGAGTATGCTACCAATAAATTTCTACCTCTTATTCTAGTATGTGCTTCCGGAGGCGCACGGATGCAAGAAGGAAGTTTGAGTTTGATGCAAATGGCTAAAATATCTTCGGCTTTATATGATTATCAATCAAATAAAAAGTTATTCTATATATCAATCCTTACATCTCCTACTACTGGTGGGGTGACGGCTAGTTTTGGTATGTTGGGGGATATCATTATTGCTGAACCCAATGCCTACATTGCATTTGCGGGTAAACGGGTAATTGAACAAACATTGAATAAGACAGTACCTGAAGGTTCACAAGCGGCTGAATATTTATTCCATAAGGGCTTATTCGATACAATCGTACCACGTAATCTTTTAAAAGGCGTTCTGAATGAGTTATTTCAGCTCCACGCTTTCTTTCCTTCGACTAAAAATGGAATCAAGTAGACCTTTAAGGTCAATTATTTTTTTGTGGCGAACAAGCTGTTAGTTTATCAGACATATATTCCATGTAGAAAAATTAAATTCATAAGTACATTTTTTTAGTTCTACATTCCTTGCACTTATTATATATTCATTTATAGTATAATTATATACGACTTAAAATTAATAACGTTAAATCTATTTAAAAATATATAATATTAAGAATAACAGGTACAAATATTAAACCGAGGTACCCATTCTATGACAACTCTCAACTTACCATCTATTTTTGTGCCTTTAGTGGGCCTAGTATTTCCGGCAATTGCAATGGCTTCTTTATCTCTTCATGTTCAAAGAAACAAGATTTTTTAAACCCGATGCGACCCAATCTCAGCCATTTTTTTCAAGACTTAGATTAGACATGGATCATAAAATGGATATCCATTTAGTAGACTATCGTATAAGATGTGCCTTCTTCCGAACATGAATTAAATGTAACTGAAAGAGCTCTTATGCATGTGGAAATATGTTATATGTTTAAAATAATTAAATTATAGCTATTTTAAAATAGATCAGGATCCGCAGATCTCTGAAATGTAAAGTCAATGAAATGCATGTCACTATCTCTATCTATAGGAGATCATATAAAGGGGATACTAGTATTTTACATCTAGCCAATTCGATGAATTATGCCTAAAGGTTCCCATCAGAATAGTGCTAGTTGATGAGAGTTACTTCGGAAAAAGAATAAAGTCAAATTTTTGGGGGGTTATTCTCTCAATTTCAATAAAATGCAACCGGATCTAGTATGAGTTGGCGATCAGAACATATATGGATAGAACTTATAACGGGGTCTCGAAAAATAAGTAATTTCTGCTGGGCCTTTATCCTTTTTTTAGGTTCATTAGGATTCTTGTTGGTTGGAACGTCCAGTTATCTTGGTAGGAATTTGATATCTTTATTTCCGTCTCAGCAAATCATTTTTTTTCCACAAGGGCTCGTCATGTCTTTCTATGGCATCGCAGGTCTCTTTATTAGTTCCTATTTGTGGTGCACAATCTCCTGGAATGTAGGTAGTGGTTATGATCAATTCGATAGAAAGGAAGGAATTGTGTGTATTTTTCGTTGGGGATTTCCTGGAAAAAATCGTCGCATCTTCCTTCGATTCTTTATGAAAGATGTTCAGTCCATCAGAATAGAAGTTAAAGAGGGTATTTATGCCCGGCGTGTCCTTTATATGGACATCCGAGGCCAGGGAGCTATTCCCTTGACTCGTACTGATGAGAATTTGACTCCACGCGAAATTGAACAAAAAGCTGCGGAATTAGCCTATTTCTTGCGTGTACCGATTGAAGTATTTTGAAATGAACTGAAAATTATTTCTCATCAGGAGGTAAAAAATAAAAAAATAATAGAGGCATCTCCTATATAAAAATATTCCATTTCGGGATTAGGTCCAATTTTTTTATATTTTGATAAATAAGGGAGTTAGCTCGTCTCGAAATACGGCATTACTTGAAAGGGCCTATTTGGGACATTCATCGAAAGGACACAATACAATTGCTGCGAATTTTCTCAATTGAGATATCAGTAAAAAAAAATAAGATTTTTTATTATTTCTTCATTCGAATTTGAGACGGACTCTTATTCTATTTGGATATTCTTTATATATTCAAGGACTAACCATAACCAATACATCACAAATAAAAAACAGTGAATAGATTCAAAGGAAAGATACCTTGTAATAGAACTCATTGCTTGATAGAAATATTGGATCGCATAGAGTTTACAAACGAGGTGGGTTCATTAAGAATTCACAGATGAAAAAAATGGAAAAAAAGAAAGCATTCATTCCCCTTCTATATCTTGCATCTATAGTATTTTTGCCTGGGTGTATCTCTCTTTTATTTCATAAAAGTCTAGAATCCTGGGTTACTAATTGGTGGAATACTAGGCAATCCGAAACTTTCTTTAATATCATTCAAGAAAATAGTATTCTAGAACAATTCATAGAATTCGAGGAACTCTTCCTGTTGAACGAAATGATAAAGGAATATCCGGAGCCACATCTACAAAAGCTTAGTATAGGAATACACAAAGAAACAATCCAATTGATCAAGATGCACAATGAAGATCGTATCCATATGATTTTAAACTTCGCGACAAATATAATCTGTTTCATTATTCTAAGCGGTTATTCTATTCTGGGTAATGAAGAACTTGTTATTCTTAACTCTTGGGTTCAGGAATTCTTATATAACGTAAGCGACACGATCAAAGCTTTTTGTATTCTTTTATTAACGGATTTGTGTATTGGATTCCATTCGCCCCATGGTTGGGAACTAATGCTTGGCTCTATCTACAAAGATTTTGGATTTGCTCATAACGATCAAATTATATCTGGTCTTGTTTCCACTTTTCCAGTCATTTTAGATACAATTTTCAAATATTGGATCTTCCATTATTTAAATCGTGTATCTCCATCACTTGTAGTGATTTATCATTCAATGAATGACTAAAAAATGATCCACTGATATTAATTATTAATCCAATTATAATGTTTGTTACTTTGTACATAAAGAAAGCGTTCAAAAAAGTACTTACTCTTTCTATTTCTCCAGAGGATTTCTCTTATATTCGAGTAAACTTATTTCCGTACATAGCAGAATCGTGGATAGGGAACTATACTAGCAACCTACCTAATTTATTGTAGAAATTTTGGGCTCAATGATTGGACCATGCAAACTAGAAATTCTTGGACAAAGGAACAGATTACTCGATTCATTTCCGTATCGCTCATGATATATATAATAACTCGGACATACATTTCAAATGCATATCCCATTTTTGCACAACAGGGTTATGAAAATCCAAGAGAAGCGACTGGGCGTATTGTATGTGCCAATTGCCATTTAGCTAATAAGCCCGTGGATATTGAGGTTCCCCAAACGGTACTCCCCGATACTGTATTTGAAGCAGTTGTTCGAATTCCGTATGATATGCAACTAAAACAAGTTCTTGCTAATGGTAAAAAGGGGGGTTTGAATGTGGGGGCTGTTCTTATTTTACCCGAGGGATTTGAATTAGCTCCTCCCGACCGTATTTCTCCCGAGATGAAAGAAAGGATAGGCAATCTGTCTTTTCAGAGCTATCGCCCCACAAAAAAAAATATTATTGTGATAGGTCCTGTTCCTGGTCAGAAATATAGTGAAATAACCTTTCCTATTCTTTCTCCCGACCCCGCTAGTAAAAAGGATGTTCACTTCTTAAAATATCCCATATATGTAGGCGGGAACAGGGGACGGGGACAGATTTATCCCGACGGAAGCAAGAGTAATAATACAGTTTATAATGCTACAGCAGCAGGTATAGTAAACAAAATTATACGAAAAGAAAAGGGGGGATACGAAATAACCATAGTGGATCCATCGGATGGACGTCAAGTGGTTGATATTATCCCTCCAGGGCCAGAACTTCTTGTTTCAGAGGGTGAATCTATCAAACTTGATCAACCATTAACAAGTAATCCTAATGTGGGTGGATTTAGTCAGGGAGATGCAGAAATAGTACTTCAAGATCCATTACGTGTGCAAGGACTTTTGTTCTTCTTGGCATCTGTTATTTTGGCACAAATCTTTTTGGTTCTTAAAAAGAAACAGTTTGAGAAGGTTCAATTATCTGAAATGAATTTCTAGATTCGAAAATTTTGCAACATCAAGTTCGTAAAAAGAACCGTATTAGGGGCATTATTAGTCTTCCTAGTCTTGTACACAAGAAGGGGAATTTTCTACATCCCTTTCTTGTGTCCAAATAATAATGAGTCTTCATACCAGTTTCTCAAAGATTCCTATCCTTAGTTTCTATTTTTTCAGGTTTCTCATAATTTTTGGGGGTACTTAGTACTTTCTGTATAATGTATAATAAAGTAGTGGGCAAAAAGAGAGGTTATTTTAGATTTAGTCAATGAACTTAGAAAGATAGATACTACCTAGGCCAGATGGTCGGAATTAACCAATTAAGTTCATTTTTCAAAACATCATCAGAAAAAATTTTAGGAAACATTGGAAAGGAAAAGGGGATCCATTTGTTTTGTCAATTATCTGAATAAAAGGTTTT